AATTTAAAATACTTTAAATAGTGTAAATAATATAAATAGATACATTTTTAAATATTAAGCTAAACTATCAAGGGATTTTCCTGTTTCCGGGGGGTTTTCAGGAGTGTTAGTGATCCCTGGAGTTTAGGGGGGGTTAGGGGGGGTTTTCGCGCGCAAAAACGGGGTGTGACAGATATATTAGGAGTAAAGACCAGTATGTTATGCTCGTGATATCCAAGTATGCGATTCTTGAATCAAGTCTTTATATCATTTCACCCATATGTATAATCAGGCAAGGAAAATGTTCAACCTTATAAGTTATTCCCGTGTGCACTCTGAAATGTCAAGTGAAAGGAAAAAAAATAAGAGAACCCCTTACCCGCTGGAAAGAATGCTCGGCTTGGTGGGTAACGAGGAGTTTGTATTACCACCATTAACTTATGCCATTTAAAAGAGATGTTAGAGGAGTGTGCCATAATTATGACCCTGAAATAGGAACCAAATGCCAGTAATAGTTCAAGTAGTGCGACCCTCACAGTTCTTGTCCCTGATCCTCAAGAACCGTTGGCATTAAGAAATCACTGGTTGGTGGTCTCTTACTACATTAAACTTGTCTTTTAAATAGAATGTTGAACACTTGGTGTATCTTAACTAGTGAGTGGTGTGTTCGAGATTAAACTACGTTTAATACTCTTACAGCTGAGTTTCGATACCAAACTGAGTGGTTTATGTGAATTATTCTTTTATATTCACATATATAATATTCATGTTTTCATAAAAGGAATGTTGATTAAACATAGTATGTGTTTACACCATACTCCTTTTATGCCTAAGTATATATGTATGGTGTAAATACATATATGTACTTGAAATTGATTATGAAGTAGGACTCATTACTTTCAAAGAATGGTTTAAGTATAAGAATACTAGCTTTGGGGGCTAGTGGTGAGAGTTAAAGTCTCTTTTCTTTGAGCAATAGGGAGGATTTAAACCTCCGGCCGCCGGTTTACAAGACCGGCGCTCTGGCGTTGAGCTACTAATGCATGATCATCCTAGGGCTTTATTCTCGATTCAACCTGCTAGAGGGATTAGGACGAGGAATAAGAGGAAGTAGAGTAGGGATGCGATTTGGCCAATGACGATGAAGGGGTGTTCTACAGGTATGCCGCCGATTCAAGTTAGGATAAACACGTCTGCGACGAGGATTCAGAATAGGAATTGTGTTAGGGGGCGGAATGTTAAGCTTCGTTGTTTAGATGTGTGGAGAATGGGGACGACTATTAGCACGAGAATGGAGGCTAGTAGCGCTAGTACTCCGCCTAGTTTATTGGGGATTGAACGTAGAATGGCGTAGGCGAATAAGAAGTACCATTCTGGCTTAATGTGAGGGGGAGTGACTAGTGGGTTTGCAGGTGTGAAGTTGTCAGGGTCCCCTAGCAGGTTGGGTGTAAATAATGCTAGGCAGGTAAGTGCGAGGAGAAGGGCTGCAAATCCTAGGAGGTCTTTATAAGAGAAGTATGGGTGGAAAGAGATTTTGTCTGCGTCAGAGTTTAAGCCTATTGGGTTGTTTGAGCCGGTTTCATGTAAGAAGAGAAGGTGGATGATGGTTGCGGCTAAAATAACGAATGGGAGGAGGAAGTGGAAGGCAAAGAAGCGGGTTAGAGTGGCGTTGTCTACGGAGAAGCCCCCTCAGATTCATTGGACGAGGGAATTTCCTACGTAGGGGACTGCGGAGAGGAGGTTGGTGATGACGGTAGCCCCTCAGAATGATATTTGCCCTCAGGGGAGGACGTAGCCAACGAAGGCGGTTATTATGACTAGTAGGAGGAGGATGACTCCGATGTTTCAGGTTTCTTTGTAGAGGTAGGAGCCATAGTATAGTCCTCGACCAATGTGGAGGTAAATACAGATGAAGAAGAAAGATGCGCCGTTGGCGTGTATGTTTCGGATAAGTCAGCCGTAGTTCACGTCACGGCAGATGTGTGTGACGGATGTAAAGGCTGTTGCAATGTCGGAAGTGTAGTGCATGGCTAAGAACAGACCTGTTAGGATCTGAGAAATCAGGCAGAGGCCCAGAAGTGAGCCGAAGTTTCATCATGCTGAGATATTCACTGGAGTGGGGAGGTCGACTAGTGCGTCGTTTGCAATTTTTAGGAGGGGGTGGGATTTTCGTAGGTTGGCCATTAAGGTTCTTGTAGTTAAAAGATAACGATGGTGTTTCAGACCATAAGTCTTGGTTAGAGTCCTGGCAGGAATTATGAGCTTTATCATGTATTTAATTTTATTTTGTTTTGTTTTGGGATTAGTTGCGGTTGCTTCCAATCCTTCTCCGTATTTTGCTGCTTTGGGGTTGGTGGTTGTTGCAGGTATGGGGTGTGGGGTGTTAGTGGGGCACGGGGGTCCTTTCTTGTCTTTAATTTTATTTTTGATTTATTTGGGGGGAATGTTGGTTGTGTTTGCATATTCGGCAGCTTTGGCTGCTGAGCCGTACCCCGAGGCTTGGGGGAGTTGGCCTGTTGTGGTGCATATGGCAGTGTACATGGCCGGGGTGGTGTTGGCTTTTGTGGTGTTTGGAGGGGCTTGATATGAGTCTTCATGGGTATCGGTGGATGAGCTAGGTGAGTTCTCCATACTTCGTGGTGATGTGGGGGGAGTGGCGTTGATGTATTCTTCGGGGGGTTGAATGTTAATTATTGGTGGTTGGGTATTACTTCTTACTCTTTTTGTAGTACTGGAGCTGACTCGAGGGCTGAGTCGGGGAGCGCTTCGGGCAGTTTAGTAAGAAATTAGTAGGGCGAGGGTAAGGGTTAGGAGGAATAGGCTAAGATAGGTTTTGATTAAACCTTGTTGAATGTTGCTTGTTGTTGTAATTATAGGCAGGTTCAGGTTGGTGAGGGCTTTGGGGCCTGATTTTTCTAGTCAGGTTTGGTCGATTGTTTGGCTTGCGATTGCTTGGCCTAAGAATAGGTTTAGTTTCGGGGTGAGGCGGTGAATGATTGTTGGGAAGAAGCCAAGTATGTTGGAGAAGTGGTGGGGTGTTAGAGTGGGGGTGGGTTTAAATTGTTTGTTTGTAAGAGTTGCTAATTCTAGGGCCAAGAGAAGGCCTAAGATTGTGACCGTGAGGGCGGCTAGTTTTAGTACCGCGGGTATGGACATGATAGGGGTTTTAATTGGGATAATGTTTGAGGTGATTAGTAAACCAGCAATAATGCTTCCTCAGGCTAGTCGTTTAATTGGGTTAATGACTGTGGGATTGTTTTCATTGATAGGGGAGAGTGGGTTGAAGCGAGGATGACCTATGGATACGAAGTAAATAACGCGTAGGCTGTAGACGGCTGTGAATGAGGTTGCTAGTAGGGTTAAGGCGAGGGCCCAGGCGTTGAGATAGGATGTGTTGAGTGCTTCAATAATGGCGTCTTTGGAGAAAAATCCAGCTAGAAAAGGAGTGCCTGTGAGGGCGAGGCTGCCAATTGTTAGGCATGAGGAGGTGAAGGGGGTAAGGCGGTGTATGCCTCCTATTTTTCGAATGTCTTGTTCGTCGTTTAAGCTGTGAATGATTGAGCCCGAGCATAGGAAGAGTATTGCTTTGAAAAATGCGTGGGTACAAATGTGAAGGAAAGCCAGTTGTGGCTGGTTAAGTCCGATGGTTACTATTATTAGGCCTAGTTGGCTGGATGTGGAAAAAGCAACGATTTTTTTGATATCATTTTGGGTGAGGGCGCAGGTGGCGGTAAAGAGGGTGGTTAGGGCGCCGAGGCATAGGCAGGTAGTGAGGGCAGTTTGGTTATTTTCTATTAAGGGGCTTATTCGGATCAGGAGGAAGATGCCTGCCACAACTATTGTGCTTGAGTGTAGTAGGGCAGAGACTGGTGTAGGACCTTCTATGGCGGAAGGGAGTCATGGGTGGAGTCCAAATTGGGCGGATTTACCAGTTGCAGCAATAATGAGCCCTAGAAGGGGGTATGTGAGGTCTATGTCTTTGGCAACAGCGAATATTTGTTGTATTTCTCAGGAGTTAAGGTTCATTGCGACCCATGCTATGAAGAAGATTAGTCCGATGTCCCCAATACGGTTGTAGAGGACTGCTTGTAGGGCTGCGGTGTTTGCATCGGCTCGGCCGTGTCATCAGCCAATGAGGAGGAATGATATGATTCCTACACCCTCTCAGCCGATAAAGAGTTGGAATATGTTGTTTGCCGTGACTAGGATGATTATGGTGATTAGGAAGATTAGTAGGTACTTAAAGAAACGGTTTATGTCTGGGTCTGCATGTATGTATCATGATGCGAACTCCAGGATAGACCAGGTTACATATAGGGCAATAGGGGTAAAGATAACTGAGTAGTGGTCAAATTTAAGACTAATGTTAATGTCGAAGGTGGCAGTGTTTATTCAGTTTCAGTTGGTGATGATTGTCTCTAGGCCTTCATTTAGGAACAAAAATAGGGGGAGAAGGCTGACGAAGAAGGCTAGTTTTACTGCTGTTTTTACGTGGGAGAGGGCTCAGTGTGGGTCTTGCGGGCGGGGGGAGAGGGTTGTTAGGACGGGGTATGTTAAAATGACAAAGATAATGATCAGGCTTGATGTTATCATAAGTGAAGTGGGGTGCATAGCTACTACTTGGATTTGCACCAAGAGTTTTTGGTTCCTAAGACCAACGGATGAGCTGTTATCCTTTAGAAGCGGGGCAAGTGAGCCATGGAGTCTAACCAGGGGTGCGAAGATTAGCAGTTTTCGTTGCCGACGGGCCTCTCTTGGTGAATAAGGGGGTTTTAACCCCTGTTTTCAGAATCACAATCTGATGTTTTGGTTAAACTATATCTACAGGTGAACCAGGTTCAGATTAGTTCTGGTTTTAGGATGAGAAGTAGAATTGGGGTTAGGTGAAGAGTGACAACTAAGTGTTCTCGAGAGTGTGAGGGGTCTAGGGCTTTGATGTGAGGGGGTAGACGGCCTCGTTGTGTTGTTAGGAATATGTAGAGGGAGTAGGCTGCAGTAATTAGGATTCCGGCCCCTGTGAGTACAAGGGTTCGTGGGGATCAATTACATAGTGCGGCGACAAGTATTAATTCCGCCATTAGGTTTGGTGAGGGGGGTAGTGCTAGGTTGGCAAGAGTGGAGAGGAACCACCATGCTGTCATTAGTGGCAGGGCTATTTGTAGGCCTCGTGTTAATAGCATTACTCGACTGTGAGTGCGTTCGTAATTAGTGTTGGCTAAACAGAATAAGGCAGAGGATGTCAGACCGTGTGCAACTATAAGAATGAGTGCACCGGTGAAGCTTCATTGGGTTTGGATTAAAATGCCTCCTACGACAAGGCCTATATGGGCTACTGAAGAGTAGGCGATTATGGATTTCAGGTCGGCTTGGCGAAGGCAGGTTGAGCCTGTCATAATGAGGCCTCATAGTGCAAAGATAATAAAGGGGTAGCTTAGTTCTTTGGTAAGGGGGTCCAAGATGGCTACTATGCGCATTATCCCGTAGCCCCCTAGTTTAAGGAGGACTGCGGCAAGAATTATTGAGCCTGCAACGGGGGCTTCTACATGTGCTTTAGGGAGTCAGAGGTGTACTCCGTAAAGGGGTAGTTTTACTAGGAAGGCTAGTATAAATCCGGACCATCATAGTTTGTTCGTGTAGGATATGTGGTGGATGGGGTGCGGGTATTGTGCTGTTAGGATTGATAGGGATCCCGTGTGGTGTTGAAGTACGAGAAGGGCAATAAGTAGGGGAAGGGAGGCTGTCAGGGTGTAAAATAGGAAGTAAATCCCTGCGCTGAGACGTTCAGCTTGGTTTCCTCATCGAGTAATAATGACTAGAGTGGGGATGAGAGTGGCTTCAAATGCAATGTAGAACATGGCCATTTCTGTGGCACTGAATGCAATGATTAGGAAGAATTGCAGGGAGATTAATAAGGAGATGTATGTTCGTTGTCGGTTGACAGGTTCAAGGGCTAGGTGGTTTTGACTTGCCAGGATCATAAGTGGAAGAAGTCAGCAGGTTAGTATCAGGAGTGGGGTTGAGATAGGGTCTGTTGCTATGTAAGAGCCGAGGAAAGATCAGCCGGTTTCAGTGAGGCGCATCAGTCAGGTTGTGCTGACTAGGGCAATGGAAAGGCTGTGAGCAAGAATTGCAGGTCAGAGTCATTTTGCGGGCGTCAGCCAGGTTGTGGGAATGAGCATGATTGTGGGGATAATAATTTTTAGCATTGTAGGAGGTTAAGACTTTGTAGGCGATCAGTGCCATGGGTGCGAGCGGTGGCTACTAGGAGGGCAAGTCCGGCGCTTGCTTCGCATGCTGAGAAAGCCAGGAGAAGTATAGGGGATACAGAAAAGTTGGTAGCGTCAAGTTGAAGGGTTCATAGTGAGAGGGCAATGAACAGGGAAAGTATTATCCCTTCTAAACATAAAAGGGCGGAGAGAAGATGGTATCGGTGAAGAGTGAGGCCGGTTAGGCCTAGCATGAACGCAGACGTAACGGCGAAGTGAGTAGGCGTCATTAGGTGATTGTGGACTTTAACCACGAACTTTTGAGCCGAAATCAAATATCTTTTTTAGACTAATTACCTACTCGGCCCATTCTAGGCCGCCTTGTATTCATTCGTAAATTAGGCCGAGGGTGAGGAGTGATAGGATGGCAGAGGCTCATAAAAATGTTAGTAAGGGGGACTCTAATTGGTCTCCTCAGGGGAGTGGTAGAAGGAGGGCAATTTCTAGGTCGAAGAGAAGGAATAGAATTGCAACAAGGAAAAATCGAAGGGAAAAGGGTAATCGGGCAGTCCCAAGAGGGTCGAAGCCGCATTCGTATGGGGAGAGCTTCTCATGGTCGGGGTTTATCTGAGGTAGTCAGAAGGAGACGATAATTAAGATAGCGGAGATTGAGGCTGTGATAATGACAACTGTTAGGATTAAGCTCATTATCTTTCCTTGGACTTTAACCAAGACCGGGTGATTGGAAGTCACTTATACTTGTTTTAATACTAGAAAGATTATGATCCTCATCAGTAAATTGAGATGTACAGGAAGAGTCATACAACGTCTACAAAGTGTCAGTATCATGCAGCTGCTTCAAATCCGAAGTGGTGCTCTGATGTGAAGTGATGCAGGATTTGGCGGATGAGGCAGACAGCTAAGAATGTGGAGCCAATGAGGACGTGGAGTCCGTGGAAGCCAGTGGCTACAAAGAAGGTGCAGCCATAGACCCCGTCTGCGATTGTGAATGGGGCTTCATTATATTCCAGGGCCTGGAGAAAGGTGAAGTAGGTGCCAAGGAGAATTGTTAGGGCTAATGCCTGAACAGCTTGTTTTCGTTTGCCCTCTATGATTGCGTGGTGTGCTCAGGTAACTGTAACTCCTGAAGCAAGTAGGACAGCTGTATTGAGGAGAGGCACTTCGAAGGGGTCTAGTGGGGTGATGCCTGCGGGGGGTCAGTTACCCCCTAGTTCCGGTGTTGGTGCTAGGCTTGAGTGGTAAAATGCTCAGAAAAAACCTAAGAAGAATAATACCTCTGATGTAATAAAAAGGATTATTCCGTATCGAAGGCCTTTTTGAACTGGTGGGGTGTGGTGGCCTTGAAATGTCCCTTCTCGCACGACGTCTCGTCATCATTGATATACTGTTAAGGTAAGTAAGATTGTCCCGAGGAGTATTAGGGAGGTGGAGTGGAAGTGAAATCAAATTGCAAGTCCTGATGTTATTAGTAGGGCGGCGATGGCTCCTGTTAGGGGTCATGGGCTAGGGTCAACTATATGATATGGGTGTGAGTGATGTGCCATTATACGTTTTCTTGTAGGTAGAGGCTTAGAAGCAGGACAAAGACGTAGGCTTGAATTATTGCAACGGCCACTTCAAGAAGGGTGAGTAGGAGTAATAGGATGGTTGTTATAACTGCTACTACTGGTATTAAGGGGAGGAGGACGAAAGAGGCGGTAGCGATGAGTTGGATTAAGAGATGGCCTGCTGTAAGATTGGCTGTTAGTCGAACTCCCAGTGCAAGAGGGCGGATGAAGAGACTAATTGTCTCGATAATGATCAGGATTGGGATTAACAGGACGGGTGTTCCTTCTGGGAGAAGGTGGCCCAGGGCATGGGTTGGTCGATTTCGTATGCCAATAATCACAGTTGCAAGTCACAGGGGAACTGCTAGTCCTAAATTAAGGGACAGTTGTGTGGTGGGGGTGAAGGTGTATGGAAGTAGACCTAACATGTTTAGTGACAGCAGGAAGACTATTAGAGAGGCCAGCAGAGCGGCTCATTTATGCCCTTCTTGGTTTAAGGGGAGGAGGAGCTGTTGAGTAAATCGGTTGATTGATCAGCCTTGGAGGGTTAGTAGTCGGTTATTCAATCACCGGGCTGAGGGTGCGGGGTAGAGGACCCATGGTAATGTCATGGCTACGACGATTAGTGGGACCCCTAAGAAATTTGGGGATATAAATTGGTCGAAGAAATTTAATGCCATGGTCACACTCAGGGGTCAGTTTTAGGTATTTGTGCGCTGTGAGGGGTGGGCTCATTAGGAAAGGAGTGAGCCAGGATTTTAGGGGGAATCATTGTGAGGAAGATGAGCCAGGAGAAGACTAAGATGGTGAGCCACGGGGCGGGGTTTAGTTGAGGCATATTCGCTAAGGGTGGTTAGGAGTCACCAATCTTTAGCTTAAAAGGCTAACGCTGCTTACCTAATTCAGCTTCTTAGCGAGGCGTCTTCTATTATCAGTGATGTTCAGTTCTCGAAGTGTGCCAAGGGGACTGCCTCAATTACAATTGGTATGAAGCTATGATTGGCCCCGCAGATCTCAGAGCATTGTCCGTAAAAGACACCGGGCCGGTTAACAATAAAGGTTGTCTGATTAAGTCGGCCGGGAACTGCGTCTACTTTTACACCCAAGGATGGGACGGCTCAGGAGTGAAGTACGTCTTCTGCGGAGATGAGTACTCGAATTGGGGACTCTATTGGAATGACCATTCGGTGGTCTGCTTCTAGGAGTCGGAATTGGCCGGGGGCTAAGTCTTGTGTGGGGATTATGTAGGAGTCAAAACCGAGATCATCGTAGTCTGTGTATTCGTAGCTTCAATATCATTGGTGGCCTATGGCCTTGATTGTGAGATGTGGGTCATTGATCTCGTCTATGAGGTAAAGGATTCGAAGGGATGGGAGGGCAATTATAATTAAGACAATCGCTGGGAGGACGGTTCAGATAATCTCAATTTCTTGGGAATCTAGAATGAGCTTGTCCGTAAGCTTGGCGGTGATTATGGTTACAATAATGTATAGGACGAAAACGCTAATTAAGAGTACAATTATTAGGGCGTGGTCATGGAAGTGAAGAAGTTCTTCTATTAGAGGAGAAGCTGCATCTTGGAAGCCTAGTTGTGAGGGATGTGCCATTACTTGTTTAAGACACGCAGGGGTCTAACCTGCAATTCTGCCTTGACAAGGCAGTGTAATGGGCTTTACTAGTATCTTATAAGGAAGTGACAGAGTGGTTATGTAGTTGGCTTGAAACCAGCTTATGGGGGTTCAATTCCTCCCTTTCTCGTTAGCTGTTTCGAGTTTGGACGAAGGCAGGTTGTTCAAACGTGTGGTAGGGCGGAGGGCAGCCATGTAGTCATTCTACGTTTGTGGCGGTAAATTCTACTGCTAAGACTTCACGTTTAGCGATGAATGCCTCCCAGATAATGAACAAGAATAGGATGACGGCTACGAGTGATACTAGGGACCCGATGGAGGACATAGTATTTCATAAGGCGTAGGCGTCTGGGTAGTCCGAATACCGTCGAGGTATTCCAGCTAGCCCTAGGAAGTGCTGCGGGAAGAAGGTAAGATTAACCCCTGCAAATATAATTCCAAAGTGGATTTTTGTTCACGTGGTGTGTAGGGTGTAGCCTGTGAATAGGGGGAATCAGTGGACGAAGCCAGCGACGATGGCGAATACAGCCCCCATGGACAGGACATAGTGGAAGTGGGCGACTACGTAATATGTGTCGTGCAGGACGATGTCTAAAGAAGAGTTGGCCAGAATGATACCGGTTAGTCCCCCTACTGTAAATAAGAAGATGAATCCAAGGGCTCAGAGCATAGGGGTGTCTCATTTAATGTTCCCACCGTGGATTGTTGCAAGTCAGCTGAAGACTTTCACACCGGTTGGAATGGCGATAATCATAGTTGCGGATGTGAAGTAGGCGCGTGTATCAACATCTATCCCTACAGTAAATATGTGGTGGGCCCATACGATAAACCCCAAGAGGCCGATGGCTATTATAGCTCAGACCATGCCCATATATCCGAAAGGTTCTTTCTTCCCGCAGTAATAGGCGACGACGTGTGAAATTATTCCGAAGCCTGGGAGAATAAGAATATACACTTCTGGGTGGCCGAAGAACCAGAACAGGTGCTGGTAAAGAATGGGGTCTCCCCCTCCGGCAGGGTCGAAGAATGCTGTGTTTAGATTTCGGTCCGTGAGAAGTATTGTGATGCCGGCGGCTAGGACTGGGAGAGAGAGGAGAAGAAGAACAGCAGTGATCAGTACTGCTCAGACGAACAGGGGAATCTGATATATAGAGACAGTAGCTGGCTTCATGTTGATGATGGTGGTGATAAAGTTGATGGCTCCGAGAATTGAAGAGATCCCTGCTAAGTGAAGGGAAAAAATGGTTAGGTCGACGGATGCCCCAGCATGAGCAAGGTTGCTAGCGAGAGGGGGATACACTGTCCAACCGGTCCCAGCCCCGGCCTCTACCCCTGAAGAAGCAAGGAGAAGAAGGAAGGATGGGGGAAGGAGTCAGAAGCTTATGTTATTTATTCGAGGAAACGCCATATCCGGGGCTCCAATTATTAGAGGGATAAGTCAGTTCCCGAAGCCTCCAATTATGATGGGTATTACTATAAAGAAAATTATTACGAAGGCGTGGGCAGTGACGATGACATTATAGATTTGATCATCGCCCAGAAGCGCGCCGGGTTGGCTAAGCTCTGCTCGGATGAGCAAACTTAGGGCTGTGCCCACTATTCCGGCTCATGCACCAAATACTAGATAAAGGGTGCCGATGTCTTTGTGATTGGTAGAGAAAAATCAACGTGTGATTGCCACAGGTAGGATGGCTGAGTTTTAAGCGGTGGGTTGTAGCCCCATAAACAGAGGTTTAAATCCTCTTCTTACCAAGCCCCGGGGTGTGTAGACATATTAGGTTGCAAACCTAAAGAAGCAGGTTAGCGCCTGCCGGGGCTTTCCCCCGCCTTTAGTTGCCCGAGTAGGCGGGGGAAAGTTAGATGGATGCTCGCTGGTTTGAGCGCTTAGCTGTTAACTAAGAGTTTGTAGGATCGAGGCCTGCCTATCTAGGAGGGCTTTAGCTTAATTAAGGCGTCTGTTTTGCATGCAGAAGATGTGAGTTAGTGTCTCGCAGGCTCTAATCGGTGACTGGAGGATTTTCACCTCCGCTTAGGGCTTTGAAGGCTCTTGGTCTGAGTGCTGACCTAAGTCACCTTAGGGGGTGAGGAGGGCCATTGCGGCTGGGGTAAGGGGTAGAAGGAGGATTGAGGTGGTGGTTGAAATAGCCAGTGGTAGGTTTGGTTGGGAGGGTGGGAATCGTCAGGGGGTGGTTCCGGTGGAGTTGTTTGGGGAGAGAGTGAGAGTTATTGCGTATGATAGGCGTAGGTAGAAGAATAGGCTGAGAAGGGCGGTGAGTGCGGTTAATGTTGCTAGTGCTGATAAGTCTTGTTTGGTCAGTTCTTGAAGGACGAGTCATTTGGGCATGAAGCCGGTTAGTGGTGGGAGGCCTCCAAGTGAGAGGAGAATCAGGGGGGTGAGTGATGTAAGGGCAGGGGTTTTTGTTCAAGAGATAGCCAGTATATTAATGTTAGTTGCTTTATTCAATTTAAACACAAGGAATGTTGAGGTGGTCATTAGAAGATACGTGGTGAGGGTGATGAGTGTAATAGTTGGAGAGAATTGGAGAATCAATACTATTCAGCCTAGATGGGCGATTGAAGAATAGGCGAGGATTTTTCGCAATTGTGTTTGGTTAAGTCCCCCTCAACCACCAACTAGGGTTGATGTAAGTCCTAGTGCAATAAGGATGAGCGGGTCAGCGGGCTGAATTTGCAAGAGGAGGGCGAATGGTGCTAGTTTTTGTCATGTGGACAAGATAAGTCCGGTAGTGAGGTGGAGTCCTTGTAAGACTTCGGGGAGTCAGGAGTGTATTGGGGCCAAGCCTACTTTTAGTGCTAACGCGAGGATGATTATGGTTGTGGGAAATGGGTGGGTTATTTGTTGGATTTCTCACTGTCCCGTAAGTCAGGCGTTGGTTGTGCTGGCGAATAGAAGTATGGCTGCAGCGGTGGCTTGGGTGAGGAAGTATTTGGTGGTAGCTTCTACTGCTCGAGGATGGTGGTGTTGGGCTATTAGGGGGATGATGGCGAGGGTGTTGATTTCCAGTCCTATTCAGGCAAGCAGTCAGTGCGAACTTGTGAATGTGATAGTGGTTCCTAGGCCTAGGCCAAACAGGAGGGTAATTATGACGTACGGGTTCATTAGTGCAGGAGGGATTTTAACCTTCATTTTTGGGGTATGGGCCCAATAGCTTTAATTAGCTGACTAAACTAGAAGGTGGTGTAGTGGAAGCACGGAGAGTTTTGATCTCTTTAGATGGGGTTCGAGCCCCCTCTTTCTAGAAGGAGTTGGGGGGACTTTAACCCCCATAATTCACTCTATCAAAGTGGTCCTTAGGTTTCGGGCACAGCTCCAAGTTAAAGTTGAGGGGGGATACCGGCGAATGCGGTAGGAAGTGCGAGATGTCAAATTACTAGGGCTAGTGTGAGGGGAAGGAAGTTTTTTCAGATCAGGTGCATGAGTTGGTCGTATCGGAAGCGGGGGTAGGAGGCTCGAACTCATAGGAAAAGTACGGATAAGAGTGCTGCTTTTGTCATCAGATTAATGGTTGTGAGTTCGGGGGTGGTGGGAAGATGTGCGGCTCCGAGGAATAGTGTTGCAGAGAGTGTATTTATTAATAAGATGTTTGCATACTCTGCCAGGAAGAACAGGGCGAATGGGCCTCCTGCGTACTCGACATTAAACCCTGATACAAGTTCTGACTCTCCTTCAGTGAGGTCAAATGGGGCTCGGTTTGTCTCTGCTAGCGTAGAAATGTATCATATGGCGGCTAATGGTATAGCGGGCAAAATTAGTCAAATGCTTTCTTGGGCAGTGTTAAATGTTTGGAGGGTGAAGCCTCCTGTAAAGATGATGGCGCATAAAAGGATGAGGCCTAGGCTTACTTCGTAGGAAATGGTTTGGGCTACAGCTCGAAGGGCTCCGATGAGCGCGTATTTAGAGTTGGATGCTCAGCCTGAGCCGAGAATTGAATATACTGCAAGGCTGGATAGTGCAAGGATAAATAGGACCCCTAGGTTTAAGTCGGCCACTGGGTATGGGAGAGGCATTGGTGCTCAGAGGGTCAGAGCTAGGGTGAGGGCTAGCATAGGGGTTATGAGAAAGAGGAGGGGGGAGGAAGTGGATGGTCGGATGGGTTCTTTAATAAATAATTTTACCCCGTCAGCAATGGGCTGAAGCAGTCCGTAGGGTCCGACAATGTTGGGCCCTTTTCGGAGTTGTATGTAGCCTAGGACTTTTCGTTCGATCAGGGTTAGGAAGGCAACAGCCAAGAGGACAGGGACAATAAGCGCTAGTGGATTAACAATACATGTGGTGAGTGTCGAGATCATAGTTAAGGAGAGGATTTGAACCTCTGCATGAAAGGGCTTAGGCCTTTCGCAATTACCAGGCTCTGCCACCTTAGCATGTCATTCTCTCTGACATAATTATGGCACGTCCCTTTATCCAGTTTAGTTGTTTTCATTGGGTGGGGATAAGGCATACTTGTGGCATGGGCCTTTTCTTTTCGGTCCTTTCGTACTAAAAAAGAACGTGGGCATAGATAGAAACTGACCTGGATTACTCCGGTCTGAACTCAGATCACGTAGGACTTTAATCGTTGAACAAACGAACCCTTAATAGCGGCTGCACCATTAGGATGTCCTGATCCAACATCGAGGTCGTAAACCCCCTTGTCGATATGGGCTCTAAAAGGGGATTGCGCTGTTATCCCTAGGGTAACTTGGTCCGTTGATCAGCATTGCCGGATCATTGTTGGCCAGAATTTCTGTTAGGTAGAGCTGTGGCTCTTAGTTGCAGGAGGGGAAGAAAATAATAGTGGGTTGTAGTGCTCCCATTCCACGTGAGGGGTTTTTGTTCCTCATAGTTGCCCCAACCGAAGACATTGGAGTAGGTGGTCAATAAGTTCAGTCCTTTATTCAGGGTGTCTTAACATGAGCTATCCTGGTGTCTAAAGCTCCATAGGGTCTTCTCGTCTTATGTTTTTATCCCCGCTTCTGCACGGGGAGATCAATTTCATTGACTTGAAAAAGGAGACAGTTAAGCCCTCGTCATGCCATTCATACAGGTCTTCATTTAAAAGACAAGTGATTACGCTACCTTCGCACGGTCAAAATACCGCGGCCGTTGAACCAGTTGTCACTGGGCAGGCGGGACCTCTTATTTGTGTGGGTTGTACAAGAGGCGATGTTTTTGGTAAACAGGCGAGGCTTATGTTTGCCGAGTTCCTTCTTTTTCTTTTAGTCTTTCCTTCGAGCACACCAGTGTGGGGTTAACGGTTATGTGTTGGGTGGTTTTCTAGTATGTTGTGTTTGTTTTTCAATTCCCTCTTTGTTTGGGGCCGTTAAGTTTCGGTGGCGGGTCCGTTTCGATGTACACGTGTGCTAGGAGAGGGGCGTAGGCCATCCTCTTATTACTCATGTTAGCATGGTCGCTCCCATGTTTGCATGGGGCGGCCTGATAGGATTAGGGGGCTAAGATTGGGTTATCGGAATATGGGGCGAAAGGGTATGTCTGAGCTTTAACGCTTTCTATGGGGGTGGCTGCTCTTAGGCCCACCGGAACATTTTGCCTTGTTAGATTATGATCTTTACCCTCCTTAGAAAGTTGTATCTTGGTTCAAAGGAGCTGTACCTCCTTTGAGTAACTCTCGCGGTTTCTTTTCATCTAGGGGTAATCATTTAGAATAATGTATGAATGGAGAAGCCGGGAGGCTGAACTTCTATCCAGTTCTCAGGCAACCAGCTATAACTAAGTTCGGTAGGTCTGTCACCTCTACTCAAAGCTCTTCCCACTCTTTTGCCACAGAGACGGGTTTGCCCTGTAAACAGGCTGTCTTGGAGTAGCTCACGTTAGTTTCGGGGTATCAAACTAAAGGTACTCTTTGCTTGGGGGTACTAGCTAAGTCATGATGCAAAAGGTACGAGGTCTAATCTCTGCTTTTTAGGGCTTTACTGGGCTGTTTCATCTCTATTTCAGCGTTCCCTTGCGGTACTTTTTCTATCGCTCCACAGAGTCCTTTTCTGTCGCCCATACTCAGGTGATAAAAATGGTTTGTTTTAGGAGAATGCGTGATTTTGGGGTTATTTATGATAGTTTGTTGTTTGTTTAAGTGGGGGCTAGCTAATAGGCGTCAGGATGACTCGATTTGCACGAGTGACTTCTCAGTGTAAGGGAGATGCTTTATCTGTCTTAGCTACACTCTGATTTAACCAAGCACACCTTCCGGTACGCTTACCATGTTACGACTTTCCTCTCCTTCGCGTTCGTTTGGTTTTATTTATGTTATGCCGGGTGCTCGGGGAGGGTGACGGGCGGTGTGTGCGCGCTTAAGAGCCGGTTTCAGGGAGACGCTCTGCTTCTCTCTTACTACTAAATCCTCCTTCAGCTGCATGGCTTTCAGTGCATCATTCGTGTTCATTAGGGAGGGTAATGAATGTAGCCCATTTCTTTCTCCCCTCATGTACTACACCTTGACCTGACGTTCTGGGCTATGCTAGTTCTGCATACTATTGGGCCTTCACAGGGTAGGCTGACGACGGTGGTATATAGGCGGTAGAAGCAAGAGGGGGTGAGGTTAAACGGGGATTGTCGGTTATAGAACAGGCTCCTCTAGGTGGATATTAAGCACCGCCAAGTCCTTTGGGTTTCAAGCTAGTGCTCGTAATACCCGGGCGGAAATATCGGGTGTAGTGCGAAGTCAATGTTTAGGGCTAAGCATAGTGGGGTATCTAATCCCAGTTTGTTTCTCAGCTTTCGTGGAGTCAGGGGTTATAAAGTCACTTTCGTGGTTGAGCTTCGTACTCTCGTACACGTATAACAGCTCTAGGGAGCGTTCGACTTTAGTTTTAAGTTTCCTTAACCACTCTTTACGCCGTGGTTTGTCAACTTGGGCCTCTCGTATAACCGCGGTGGCTGGCACGAGTTTAACCGGCCCTTCTTAGCTTTAACTAAGTCAAGTTTTCACTTATAGCTTAAAGTCTATCACTGCTGGGTTCCCTTGAGGGTGTGGCAAAGCAAGGTGTTGTGGGCTTAGTTAGGTGCGCCTGATACCGGCTCCTTGTTCCCAAACAGGGAATCATGGGCATTCTCACGGGGGTGCGGATACTTGCATGTGTAAATCTAGCTAGAGCTGACAGTAAAGTTAGGACCAAGCCTTTGTGCTTATGGGACTTTCTAGGGTCCATCCTAACATCTTCAGTGTAATGCTTTAGTTAAGCTACATTAGC